AATAGGGGTATGCGATAGATAATGATCTATCTTGATTCTATATTTTTTTATACTTTTGACTTAAGACTTAAGGGCGACAAAAGAAAGAACGGGTCTTATTATTCTGACATATTATTAACATAACATTCCTTTGATACTTCTGAGACGTCAAAGGTTGTCTCTACGTATTTTGCTTGTACTTAATGTTTTCCGATTATACTAGAAATCTTCGAGTATAATCATTAGAACTTGGTCTAATTGGATTTATTGGATTGTTTCATCAATGGTGTTGGATCAGAACTCCCTTTTGACTCTTCGCTGGTAATTCTACTATTATTAGTGAACAATAATTGAATAATTCCTTCATAGAGATCGAGGACATAATTTACATGGATATAGTAAGTCTCGCTTGGGCTGCTTTAATGGTAGTCTTTACATTTTCCCTTTCACTCGTAGTATGGGGAAGAAGTGGACTCTAGAAGTACTACTAATTGAGTTTAGGAATCAAACTGTATCAATTTTTTTTATAGATCGTTTTGCAAAGACTATTTTTTAATTTACTATTTCAATTTCAAAATTGAATTTGAAAATATTTTCATTTCGAAGTTATATGTATTGGATTCTAGTGGAGTAATGTATTCTATAAATAATATATGAACTCTTTCAAATAATATATGAACTCTTTCAATCAAACAAAGATTTCAATTATTCCTATGTTCCTATTTCGAAAGTAAAAGCGCTCCAAATGGTATGAAATCTTTTTCAATCGAATTCTTCATAAATCTTCTTATAGTGACAATGAGTAAGAACGAAACCCTTTATTACTATATACTTTACTTTTTCTTTGTTATTTTTTTCCTTCTTTTTCTTTCCTCTTCAAAGAGAAAATAGTTCTGTACGTCGATACACTTTTTTACGGAAAACAACATAGACTTTACGAAAAACAACATAGACGTAGCGGTTGTCCAAGGAGATACTACACATAAGAAAATATTGTCTTTGGGCAAGTCACATATTGCGCACTTACCATTTGTGTTTTATTATTTTAAATATTTTATTTAAAATATTATTTATGCTGGTCTCTTTTTTGATTTCATATCATGGTTGAAAGGTTAAAATCGGTGAGGTTTATTAATCCTTTTCGAAATCCGAAGAGGTTCCCATGGAACCTCTGGATCCTTTGTCAACTGGTCAATTAATTACTTCTTTGTTGGAATGCTAACAAGAAGATTACTTGATTTTCTTTTATTATACCCATATCTACTTTTCTTTCATTGATTTGATTCTTTCTTTCTTTCAATGTATATCGAAATTCATATTAAATTAAAAAAGATAAGAAATCTAGGAATTAGAATCATAAGAGTAAGAGTGGTCTTTCGATTATTTCAAATTGATTGGAATCAACACAAATCAAATAGAAATGGATGAAGCAAAGAAATAGAATTGGGACATGGCACTATGTACATTATATATGGAATTGATATCTATATATGAAGATAATAATGTCATTGATATATATTATATTAAATTAACCTGTATCGTCATACAGCAAACTTTATAAAGTAAATAACAATACTAGTATTGTATGGTAGAAAAATATTTTTCTACCATACTATCTAGTATCTCATCGAATACTGCTCTCATAGAATACTGCTGATTCTAGTTCGATCATTTCATTTAAAACGTGAAATTTGAATCCTTTTATTTTATTTCTTCTCTTTAATCAGTGATAAGAACTAAAGAGTCACAAGTTTAATTCAAATTAATCACTTTGACTTACTGTTTTTACGTATATTATAAGTAAAAAAGCAGTAGGAATTAGAATGAACAGTGCAGTAGCAATAAATGCGAGAATATTTACTTCCATAATCTCATCCTTTCATTTTTCTTTAATTCGCAATAACTCGGGATTTAATCCCATAGAGATGATAAATCTTTTGTCTGTAAATTCAATGGGATGAATTACATCGAGATATAATCGAATCGGATCAATATCATGAATAACAATATCTGACAAATTGATTCATCGTCAAGAATTGAATAGTATAACATAGGAAGATCTTTTATCCATACCGAATTCCAAAGTCAATTTTGATACAATCAAAAATCCATTTACTTCTTTACTTTATTTTTTATTTCTATTTTTCATTCTTTTATATTTTTATAATATAAAAATTAGCGCCCTCCTTGTACAATCATTTGATGAAGTATCATCTAACCACTTTTCCACTTACCATTGGTTACAAACAATAGAAGAAATTCAAAAAAATAACAAAGAAAAGAGATTCCTGTTAGCAATGAGATTCTACTGTTTGTACTCCCTTTCACAGAACAGAAATATGGAAGGATGAATTGATGTATTTTTTTATTGGATTTGGATCCATCGGGACTGACGGGGCTCGAACCCGCAGCTTCCGCCTTGACAGGGCGGTGCTCTGACCAATTGAACTACAATCCCAAGGAAATAACATAATAAAATTAAGGTGTACAGTATACATATTCTTATGATTTTATTCAAATA